TCCACCGAGCTAGAAGAAGAAAGACGTCGATGCCTTTAGTAAACTAAAGTTATCGTTTAATAGCTATTTTGCTTCAATCTATCCTATCAAAAAAAAAGTGAAGATTTAGTTACGATTAGAAATAGACTTTTCTATCTCTTTATCCATGGATCCTTTATTCATACTTATTCAATTGGAAATATTGATCCAATAAAAAAAAATTATGTTTCGTAATTTCATAATCCAATTTTTCAATTTATAATTGACCTTTGGAGACAAATCACGAGAATGTAGATTATTCCTCGAGTATTTCATTGAGAGGTAAAGGATTTAATCCTTTTCAGAAATAAAGTTTTTAATCGGAATATGAATCAAACCGAAAGATCCCTTAACTACTGAGGGGGTTAATAGAACGAATCACACTTTTACCACTAAACTATACCCGCTACAATGTGATTATTGTATATAAATGGACTCTTTGTCAAACAAAGGACTCTGGCGTCCTCAAGATAGGATCAGAAAAAATCCTGAAAATTAGAGCGTTGCCGTCTTTCGTTAGAAGGCTTGATAAAATTAGAAAGGGGGATACCCATTAGCTTTTTCTTTTTATTTTTTATCCAAATAATTTGTATTATTTAGTAATATAATAAATAAAAATTCTAAATAAGAGAAAGAAAAGAAGTAAGAAAAGAAAGAATAGAAATGTCTTTTTGGTTATATATTCTATCATAGAAACAGAAAGAGTCCTTTTCCGCTTCTAATTATTCTTTCACTTTAATTTAATTAATTTAATTAAATACCAAGATTTTTTTGCTACAGCAAGCAAAGGGAGATCGCGGAATTATAGGAATCATAGATAATCATAGATAAAAAAAAAAATGGATTTGATTTGAAAAAAAAAAGAGCCCGGCCGGGTCGGTCTGACCAGGCCAAGCCGGGGAAATTTGAAATCAAAAAAGCCCCGCGATATTTTTTTATTTGAAATATCTTTATAGACTATAGAACCCTTTCTTAAATTTTTGATATATATTTATATCTTTATTTTCTATTTTTTATATTTCTATAAAAAAAATATATGGAATGAAATTGTTGATAAAAGGGGTATCTATATAATAATCTATTTATTTGAATTTCTATTTCAAATAGATTAGATAAAATCTATATATATAAGAATAAGAAAAGAAAGAATCAAATAAAATGAAAATGAAAGAGGGGCTTTTTTTTTCAAGCATTATCATTCCTTTTTGTGAACTATAACATAGTAATTATCCTTTTTCAATTAGGAGAGATGGCTGAGTGGACTAAAGCGTCGGATTGCTAATCCGTTGTGCGAGTTATTCGTACCGAGGGTTCGAATCCCTCTCTTTCCCTTCCGTTTTTTGACAATAGAATCAATCAAATCCTAATACCATTTATAAAAATGAAGGGAGGAACCCCACTTTTTTTGTTTTATTCTTCGCGTCCGGGATTACGTCCCGGATCATTAGATAGGAATCCGAAGATGAAGAGCGAAACAAAGAATATTACTACGGTATAAACAAAGAGTTTGAGCGTAAGCATTACACAATCTCCAAGATCATTTTATTTTTTCAAAAAAAAAAAAAGAGAGAATAGATTCCCTGTTTTTAGACCACATATCCTATTTTGTTGACCTTGACACCAAGAAATCAAGCGGTTTCTTTCTAGAAATTGTGGAAAAGAGTTTTCAAAAATTGATTTGCAATAAGAGTTGAATCTTTCATTACAAAAGAATTTCTTTCATACTTAGATATATTGTGGTGGACTCTAAGTCTAAGTAGTGTTTTCGATCAAAAACGGGTCAGAATGAGGAAATGGGGTAATCCAGATTTCTCGCGGCTATCCAAAAATTTCAAAGTTTGAATTGAGGGTTCCTTCATACTGTAAGACTTATACTTATCTGATTTTTTCAATTATTATCATTTTTTTTTCTCGAATAAATCATGAATTTTTCTGGGACAGTGTTAAGGATCTCATCGAAAACTTACAGCGGCTTGCCAAACAAAGGCTAAGAGAAAAAAGAGAAGAGGTATTACTGGCATAACATCGACGATTGGATTCAAAAAAGCATAGGCTTCGGGCAATTTGGCGAATAAAAAACTACCTGAAAACGGCGTAGAATTCAAACAAATACTGATCAAATTAAAGATATTAAGCATAACAAAATTTTTTTCTTGGAGATTATTTTGATTGAGTTATTAATATGTTTTTGAGATAAGGAAAAAATGAAGAAAGGAAAATAAGTCTGATTCAAAAAAACATATTTCTTTGAACTCATCCAATCAAAAAAGCCCTTCCATTTTTCTTTTTTTTTTTTTTTAGAAGAGAATTGAAGAAATGAGACTTTCATACAATATCTTAATTGAATTCTATGTAATGATCAATAAATTCGGTTGAATTCTATATCTAGACGTGTCAAAATCCTAACAAAAAACTAATCCATTTCATACATTTTAGGAACTGGAATTGACGAAAAAGGAATCCCCATATTACTCTTTAGTAGTTTCAAATAGAAATCAAAATGGGGCGTGGCCAAGTGGTAAGGCAACGGGTTTTGGTCCCGCTATTCGAAGGTTCGAATCCTTCCGTCCCAGAGCATACTCGTTTTCTATATCAGAATAAAGATAAAATAAAAGAAAAAAAAAATGAATCTTTCTTAACTACCTTCTAAGATAAGAATAGAAGAATAAGAGTCAATCAAATATTGGGCATTCTCTTTTTATGATTCATCATTCCCATAAAATTCAATTGGGAGAGGAGATAGGGGTTAATCAGTAATATAAGATATCAATTTGAATATCTGTCTATGTCCAGTCCAAATCTCATTAATCAAAAATCAAATTACATATGAAAATATGTTTTTTCTTGGGATCTCTTAGGTTATTTGATGTTTGATTCTAATGAATAATTGTAACGCCATTAACAATTGACACGGGTGTGATTCATACACCCCATCTGCTTTACTTTCGGGAAAGATTAGTTGAACCTCAAGCCAAAGAAGCCTTACAAAAAAAGGAGGTTTATACACAGGGATTGCTAACCTAATAGGTCCTGTTGCGATTTTTTTTAATATTATTATTTGTTTCTGAGTCCTTACCTTAATTATAGATATTAAACTAAATAGAAACTACATATTTAACACATAATATGTATAATTACTTCCAATTAGTAGAATTGAATTGTTCAGCCTACCTGATAGATACGGAAATTTCCTATACTTTGTGATTCGGATTTTCTATTTCAGAATGAAATAAAAGAAAAACAGTTAAATTCAACTTTCTCCTTTATCAGTCTTTTTTTTTCAATTCAATATTTATTTATTTATATTGATTTTTTAGAAGTCCTTAGTTAGTACTTGAATTGAAGAACTGTGAGATTGTCGAATCTATTCTATCGACTTATTTGAAGAGACAATGTAAGGCGGATTCAAAAAGATTTTTTTTATTTGTTTTCTTTTATTTAAAATTGAGAATATTCCTGGTATATTTTTCTTTTTTATTACACAAATAAAAATATATATTTTATATAAGAAAAATCAGGTTAATTTGAATTTTTACTGAGACTTTTTCTTCATCATCAATTACCTATTCTTCATCATCAATTACCTATTTATTGTTTTCATATTTGATTTTCATCTATTCATAATCTATTCATATAGAAGAATAAAATAAGTCTCATATAAGTTAAGTATATTAGGAAGAACTATAGATTACTACGCACAGACTGAACCAATGACTATTCAGGATTTCCTAACTGAATCAATTACATACCTATTCAAAAAAAACTAGGGGAATGTTATGGTAAAACTTCGTTTGAAACGATGTGGTAGAAAGCAACGTGCGACTTGAAGGACATGATCAATTGGCTGTGGATATCAAAACCACCACTTTTTATTATATAGAAATCAAAGTGCTCTTGGCTCGACATTCTTTTTTCTGTTCTATTAGAATCCGTGTTTTTGTTGGGTTGGAATATAAATAGTATAGGATGGAGCTCGAGTAGAAAAGATTTATTTTTAAGGTGAAAGGATCTAGGGTTAGTTAAGACAAATCAATAAGTTGTTCCAACTTCGTACGTAAGTCTATTTTTGATATAGAAATTAAAAGGGTCCGACTCAAAGCATTTTCAAATCAAAAAGTCAAATTGTTGGAATTGGTAAAACTCTTTCGATCAAAAGGTTATCGTGCGGGAATCAATTGTTCATATGATTCTTTGATAGAAAGAGATCACAAACAAAAAAAAGAGAAAAAAGGGGCATGTTGCTGCCATTTTTTGAAATTATTAAAGATCTCCGAATTAATGTTTAAACCCAATGATTCAAGGCAAAGATAAAGGATCCTGGAACAAGGAAATACCGTTTTCAATTGTCTCAACTACTAGATCAGAATAAAGAATCAAAATCGATTCTAGACAAGACAAACAAAAAAGGGTTAGAGACCACTCAATAAGAAAATACCTAAGAATTTTGAGAGCTATTTGAGAGTTATCCAACTTGAGTTATGAGAGTATGAATGTTTTTTGCTTTTTCGAAAAAATAAGAAGGAAAAGAAAGGGTAAAAAGAAGGGGTTAAATGTCTCATGGATTTGCTGGATTATGGATCGATTTGACATTCTAATTTCATGCATAGATATAACTTCTAATCATTTTTTCTCGAGACGTACGAGGAGAAAACTTCTTATACGTTTCTGGGGGGGGGGTATTTTTTATTCAATTCCATCTATTCTATCCCAATGAGCCGTTTATCAAATCGTTGCAGTTGATGTTCAATCCCGAAGAGAAGGAAGAGATCTTCGAAAAGTGGGTTTTTATGATCCGATATCTAATCAAACCTATTTAAATGTTCCCGCTATTTTATATTTCCTTGAAAGGGGCGCTCAGCCTACAGGAACTGTTCATGATATTTTAAAGAAGGCGGGGTTTTACGGAACTTAAATTTGATTTTAGTTAAAAAAAATGTCATTCATTTTTCATTAATGAAATACAAAAAAGAGGTGTGGATGACTCATATATAGCTTTGGATAAATTTTTCTTTATTATATCCTCCCCCTCCTTTTTTCCTTTGCCCTATTCATATTTCTTAGTATTTTATTTCTTTTAATAAAATACTAAGAAATATGAATAAGAAAAAAATGGAAATCCATTTTTTTTATTTTATTCTTATAGTTTTTTTATATTCTTTTATCATCATTTATATTAAATATTCACAATCATATTGACAACAATATATCGAACAAATATAATTAGATCGTGGATAAATGGATCCATTTCTATTTATCCTTATCAATGCTCCAGGAGTTTTTACTTTATTTCAAATTGAAATGATAGATTCTTTGAATTTGTTGCGATACAAGAAATGAGATTTTTTTGCGTGATACAAGAAGTTATTTTATTAATGAATAATAATGGGGTAACACGAGAGGTAGTCTATCAATTTTCACTTTTTCTCGTTCTATGTTTTTATTTTCTATGAAAATTTCTTGTATTTTTAGCAGATCTGAACCTTTAAATGAATGCTAAAAATCGAGTCGAAATTTTTATTTAATTTAATTTCTTGCTAATTGAAGGGTTTGATTGCATTAGGAAATTTCATATTTTTGATTCCGGTTATATCTCCACATTCTATTTCTTTAGGGGGTTGCTAACTCAACGGTAGAGTACTCGGCTTTTAAGTGCGGCTAGCATCTTTTACACATTTGTATGAAGAAAGGGATTCGTCCATACCATCGGTAGAGTTTCTAAGACCACGACTGATCCTAAAAGGAATATGTGGAAAAAACAGCATGTCGTATCAATAAATAATTTTAAGAATCTATTTTTTTTTTTGTAACAAAAAAATGAATTGAATTCAAAGTTGGGTCGAGTGAATAAATGGATAGAGCCCTAGGGACCAAATTATGGGGAAACAAAAAGCAAAACGAGCTTCTTTTCTTAATTTGAAGGATTACCCGATCTAATTAACCGTTAAAACTAAATTAGTGCCTAATGCGGTAAAGATCTTTCTCATGAGGGGATTATTGATTTTTTTTGAGTCCTAACTATTAGTTATTCCCTATTTATTATGGGTTAAGCATGAATGTGTAGAAGAAGCAGTATATTGATAAAGAAAAGATATTTTTTTCCAAAATCAAAAGAGCGATTAGGTTGAAAAAAATAAAGGATTTCTAACCATCTTCTTATCCTAGAACAAACATACATCAATTAAATGGAAAAAGAGAGGATAGAGAATCCGTTGATGAATCCACCTATCTTCGAGGTATCTATTTTTGTTTATTCTTACTATAAGAATACCTTGGTTTGACTCTATCGCACTATGTATCATTTGATAACCGATTAGATCCCCCACCCTTGCTTTGGTTCAAATCGAGTTTGAAATGGAGGAACTTCAATTCTATTTAGAACTAAATAGATCTCGCCAATATGACTTCCTATACCCACTTATTTTTCGGGAGTATATTTATACGCTTGCTCATGATTATGGTTTCAATAGAAATAAATCATCCATTTTGTTGGAAAGTGTGCGTTATGACAATAAATCCAGTTCACTAATTGTGAAACGTTTAATTACTCAAATGTATCAAGAGAATCATTTGCTTATTTCTGCTAATGATTCGAAACAAAATCAATTTTTTGGGCACAATAAGAATTTGTATTCTCAAATCATATCGGCAGGATTTGCAGTCATTGCGGAAATTCCATTTTCCCTAAGATTAGTATCTTATTTACAAGGGAAAGAAGTAGCAAAATCTCAGAATTTAAAATCAATTTATTCAATATTTCCTTTTTTAGAGGACAAATTCGCACATTTAAATTCTGTGTTAGATGTAGTAATACCTCACCCCATCCATTTTGAAATCTTGGTTCAAGCCTTTCGCTGCTGGTTAAAAGATGCCTCTTTTTTGCATTTATTACGGTTTTTTTTCTACGAGTATTTGAATTTGAAGAGTCTTATTACTTCAAAGAAATCCATTTCTATTTTGAATTTGAATCCAAGATTCTTTTTTTTCCTATATAATTCTCATATATGTGAGTGCGAATTCATTTTCCTTTTTCTCCGTAACCAATCCTATCATTTACGATCAATATCTTCTGCAATCTTTCTTGAACGGATCTATTTCTATGGAAAAATCGAACATCTTGTAGAAGTCTTTTCTAATGATTTTCAGAACAACCTATGCTTGTTCAAGGATCCCTTCATACATTTTGTTAGATATCAAGGAAAATCTATTCTTGCTTCAAACGATACGCCTCTTCTGATGAATAAGTGGAAATATTACTTTATCAATTTATGGCAATATCATTTTTATGTGTGGTCTCAATCAGGAGGGGTCCGTATAAACCAATTATGCAAATATTCTCTTGACTTTCTAGGCTATCTTTCAAATGTGCGATTAAATCCTTCAGTGGTACGCAGTCAAATGCTAGAAAACTTCTTTCTAATAGATAATACTATTAAAAAGCTAGATACAAAAATTCCAATGATTTCTCTGATTGGATCATTGTCT